TCCTAATTCTAGGCATTCTCTCTTAGCCCATTCGGAAGGATCTCATCTCATAATTACCCACGGCTGTTTAGGTCTCTAGCACGACCACTTGATGAAATATGAAGGGGGTGATGTAAATGAAGAATCTTGGAAGGATTCCTCTTTGGGTAATAGGTACTGTAGCTGGTATTCTTGTGATCGGTTTAATAGGTATTTTCTTTTATGGTTCATATTCCGGACTGGGTTCATCCCTGTAGGAATCGGATGAAGTGAGTTGTAGACATGAAAACGTAAGAACTCACCGGGACCTCCCCCCCTTAAATCAGACAAACAAAGAGGGGAATCCCGTTGAGTTCTTAAGAATTAAGAATCCTTTTTTCGTCTAAATGACAAAACAGATTTCTTTTTCGGCTCTTTCAAAAAACTCCATTCCATTTTTTCTGATGATGTTTTTGAAAAACGAACTTCATTGATTGATTCAGAACAGCTCTTCCTCAATAGTCTCTATCGAGACTTTCAAAGTTAGAAGAAGGAATTACTCAATTTCCTGGATGATATCATCTATTTCTGTAGATTAGATATCATCAAATTTTTTCTATACTAAGAAATGGAATGTTATTATTTGAGTATCTCAGCCAAATTCTAAATTTTTGAGAAGTTCATTGAAGAAGTTCTATTTACTCAAGAAAATTCCCTCTCTTGTTTGTCCACTACTCTTTAAATCTTTAGATATCTAATTTAGAGATCTAAAATAAGTGCTGATACATATGAAAAAAGCCAAACTAAGACTAGGAATCTTTGACGAACAGGCTCAAGAATCCTTATTATTTCGACACAAGAAAGAGGTGCAGAAAATTCCTTTTCTTGTGTCGAAGACTAGGAAAACGAATAATCCCTTCCAGAATTTGCTGTTCCCCGCATTTATTCGTTCTATTCCCCGCTTACTTATGTCTAGTATCTAGTCGAATTTCATTCTATTAGAAAAAACAATTGAGATATTTTATTACATTTGCATCTGGCAATAGTAAGATAGTCGCACCGCCCTGATTTGGATAAAAAAACACAGAAAGTAAAGGAAGGGGTAAAGCCGAAGAGTCTTCTTTCCAATCTACATGCTCTGACTAGGAATGCGGTACAAAGCATTCCCGGAATCTTGAAGAAAAAGAGTATAGAAGATAAGCAAAAGGTTTTTTTCTCACAGAGAATCCCGAAATTGAGTTCTTTTTACGGATTTGATGTCGATCAATCCGCAAGTCTAGAAATTCATTTCGGACAATTGAACCTTCTCGAACTGTTTCTTTTTAAGAACCAAAAAGATTTGTGCCAAAATAACAGATGCCAAGAAGAACAAAAGGCCTTGGACACGTAATGGATCTTGAAGTACTATTTCTGCATCTCCCTGACCAAATCCGCCCACATTAGGATTACTCGTCAACGGTTGATCAAATTTGATAGATTCGCCTTCTGAAACAAGAAGCTCCGGTCCGGGAGGGATAATATCAACCACTTGATGTCCATCTGATGGATCCGCTATGGTTATCTCGTACCCCCCTTTTTCCTTTCGTAGAATTTTGTTTACTATGCCCGCTCCTGTAGCATTATAAACTGTATTGTTACTTTTGCTCCCGTCGGGATAAATCTGACCCCTTCCTCTGTTTCCGCCTACGTATATAGGATATTTTAAGAAATGAACATCTTTCTTAGTAACCGGGTCCGGGGAAAGAATAGGAAAGGTGATTTCACTATATTTCTGACCCGGAACAGGGCCTATCACAAGAATATTTTTTTGATTGGGACGGTAGCTCTGAAAAGACAGATTGCCTATCTTTTCTTTCATCTCGGGAGAAATACGATCGGGAGGGGCTAATTCAAACCCCTCCGGTAAAATGAGAACAGCCCCCACATTCAAAGCCCCCTTTTTCCCATTAGCAAGAACTTGTTTCAGTTGCATATCATAAGGAATTCGAACAACCGCTTCAAAGACAGTATCAGGAAGTATCGCTTGTGGAACCTCAATATCCACGGGCTTATTAGCTAAATGGCAATTGGCACATACAATACGCCCCGTCGCTTCGCGTGGATTTTCATAACCCTGCTGTGCAAAAATGGGATAGGCACTTGAAACGGATGTCCAAGTTATGACATATAGCATGAGCGATACAGAAATGGATCGAGTAATCTGTTCCTTTATCCAAGAAAGAGTCTTTCTAGTTTGCATGGTCCAATCATTGATCCCGAAAATTTTGACAATAAATTGGGTAGGTCACTAATATAGTTCCCTATCCGCGATTCTGCTTTTTACTAGAAGAATTTGACTGGAATATTATACAGGATGAATCTCCGGGATGGGTAGAAATAGAAAGAGTTAGTCTGATTTTCAATTGTTTATCTACAATTACAAAGTCACAAAGATTCTAATTGGATTTATATACGTGGATCATTTTTCAGTCATTCATTGAATGATAAATCACTACAAGTGATGGAGATACACGATTTAAATAAAAGAAAAGCCAATATTTAAAAATGGTATCTAGAATGACTGGAATAGTGGAAACAAGAACAGATAGAATTTGATCATTATGAACAAATCCAAAATCTTTGTAGACAGAGCCAATCACTAGTTCCCAAACATGGGATGAATGGAATCCGACCCAAAAATCGACTACTAAAAGAATAGAAAAAGCTTTTATTGTGTCACTTAAGTTATATAAGAATTCCTGCGCCCAAGAGTTAAGAAGAATAAGTTCTTCCGTACCCAAAATAGAATAGCTGCTTAGAATAACGAAAGAGATTATATTTGTCGAGAAGTGCAAAACCGTATGGATATGGTCTTCGTTGTATATCTTGATTAATTGGATCGTTTCTTTGTGAATTCCTATACGAAGGTTTTGTAGATGTGTCTCCGAGCATTCCTTGATCATTTCGTCCAAGAGGGCGAGTTCCTCTAATTCTATGAATTTTTCTATAATACTCTTTTCTTGACTCTCATTCAAAAAGATTTCGGATTGCCTAGTATTCCACCAACTAGTAACCCAGGATTCCAAACTTTTATTAACTGAGAGAGAAATCCACCAGGGCAAAAAGACGAGAGATGCAAGATATAAAAGAGGAGTGAATACTTTCTTTTTTGTCATTTTTTCATCTGTGAATTGGTAATGAACCCACCTCGTTCGTCGACTCTATGCGATCTAAAATTTATCTCACGCATGAGTTCTATTACAAGGGATCGAGCCAATGAATCTATTCACTGTTTTTTATTTGTGATTTCGCGGTGCGTTTTTGAATCTAGAAACAATACAGAAATAGACTAAGAATTCACTTCGAATTCGAATGAAGAAATAAGAAAATAAAAGAAAGAATCAAAAAAGATTGTTTCTAGATATCCCAACTGTTCAAAAATTCGAAGCAAGTATCTCCTTTCGATGAATCCCGAAAGAACCACTTTAAGTAATGAATATGATTAAGATGGTGAGACGAGAGAACTCCCCTTCTATCAACCAGTATTTCGAAAAATTTCACAGACTATGAGTAGTCAGGAATAGAATCATAGAATCATTGAATCATTGAGGGGAATTTCTGAAAAATATTGTGATGCTCAAAAATGCGCGGCAAACCAAGACAGAAATTGGCTAGTTCTCATTATAAGAAATCCAACCCTTTGCTTATTAAGGACCACAAAAGAAAGTAGAAAAAGAAAGGTCGATTGACAAAAAAGAAATAATTTAGACAAAAAAGAAATAATCTACAAGATAGGATCTATCGGAATTTCAAGTCTCAATTCCAACAAATCTTGGGCTTGAAATAAAAAAAGATCCTGATTTTGAAATGGGTTTCATTTATCTATGAGATGAATCTATTATTTGAATTTGTTTCTTACTTTTTTGATTAGTGAATTGAGGTATGTAGAGTTCAATACACATAAAAGACCAGAAAGGTTTTTAGAGTCTTTTATGTGTACGTCTGCTTTGGCTCGAGTGATCGTTCTGAAGAAACTTTAGTTAAGTTATGTTATAGAAAAAAGAAAGCAGATTTTTTAGTTTTTCCCTCCTGCTAAGAAAGCGTTCATTCTTTCTTCAAGCCCATTTCTCAAAAGACTTCAATTGGTACATGCAGGAAATAGGCCAATTCCGCAGCTTTTTGTTCAATTTCCCGTGGAGTCAAATTCTCATCAGTACGAGTCAAAGGAATGGCCCCCTGGCCTCTGATGTCCATATAAAGGACACGACGAGCATAAATGCCCTCTTTCACTTCTATTCTAATGGACTGAATATTTTTTATAAGGAATCGGAGGCAGATGCGACGGTTTTTTCCAGGAAATCCCCAACGAAAAATACACACGATTCCTTCTTTTCTATCGAATCGATCATAACCACTACCTACATTCCACGAAATTGTACACCACAAATAGGAACTAATAAAGAGACCTGCAATCCCATAGAAAGACATCACGAGCCCTTGTGGAAAAAAAACAATTTGCTGAGACGGAAATAAAGATGTGAAATTTCTACCAAAATAACTGGAAGTTCCAACCAATAAGAATCCTAAGGAACCTAAAAAAAGGATAATAGCCCAGCAGAAATTACTTGTTTTTCGAGACCCCGTTATAGATTCTATCCATATATATTCTGATCGACAACTCATACTTGATCCGGTTGCATTTTATTGGAATTGAGAGAATACCCTAAATTCATTTGACTTGACTCTTTTTGTTTCCGAAGTAACTCTCATCAACTAGCACTAGGTTGATGTGAACCTTTAGGAGTAATTCATCAAATTGGTTAGATCTAAAATAATAACATATCCCTTCTCGTATGATCCCACTAGATATCGACATACATATAGATACACCGGCTTTTGATTTCGGCCATCTGGCAATCCTGATCTTTTTGAAAATCACTAGAACTCATTTACTCATATATCATCTTTCTGCAGGCATTAGAGTTTTTCCTTGCATTTGAATCTTCGACGGAAACCCTATGTTACACCCTATTTCGCTAAATAGATATCTGTGTTATGATACGAGTCTAAGTTCAAAAAAATGGATGAGATTGGGTCCTACCAGATCTAAACAATCTTATTTTTTTGAACATGAAGAAATAAAGAAGCCATTGCAATTGCCGGAAATACTAGGCCCACTAAAGGCACCAAAACAGAGGGAAGGTTGAAAGTTGTCATAGAATGGGTACCTCGATTTACTATTTTTACCTGTTATTATTATTTAGAAAGATATCTTATAATAATTATAATTAAGAATTGGAATTATGAAATTCTTATTACTTATTAATTAAGTATTTAATTTATGAATTAGTATATATATTTATGAAATTGGAATTCGAATTGGTATAGATCTCAGTATCTATCTAAGAGAGTATATACTGGACTTATTCATCTTTCTACATGACAAATATGTATGAAAATCTCCTTTCTTATTATTCTTTCTTTTTTCTCGTCTTTTGCTCTTGTCTCCTAATTGAAATTTAAGTCAAAAAGTTTCTTACAAATTCTCGAAAGATTTGTAAGAATCCGACTCAACCAGGGATTCTTAGTCAAAATGAAATTATCGAGAGAGAGAAAGATAGAAAACGCTATGTCTATCTTTCTCTCTTTGAATTCTATATATATATACGTAAGGCGGGAGGAGGAAATTCGTTTTATTTGCCAAATTTCACGAAAAGAAGAATTGAGTCTTTTATCTTGTTGACAGAGACTACTTAATTTTAAATTCAATTAGTAAGCCGGAATGTAACTAAAAAAGAATCAATATAAGGGGATCCGCAACTTTTGATTCTTTCTACAATCTACAATTAGATCCTAATCCTATGTCAACAAAGAAAATGGCATTTGTCTAATTCGGAGTCCGATAAACTAACTCCCTCTTTGCTAGAAATCAAATAATGAAACTGAATGTTCTATTCGACTCGATTGAATTTTGATTCAAAGGAAAGAAACTGTGGAAATCAAATACCTCATTCAAAACGCTTTTTAAAGTCTTACGTGGTACGACTTGATCGAATAACCCCTTATCGAACAAATACTCCGTCTCTTGTGAACCTTCCGGGACTTCTTTATTCAACGTTTGTTCAATTACCCTTTTACCTGCAAATGCAATATAGGCATTGGGTTCGGCAACAATCATATCCCCCAACATACCAAAACTGGCCGTCACCCCACCAGTAGTAGGAGATGTAAGGATTGAGAAATACAAGAACTTTTGAATTATTTGAAAATGATATAACGCAGAAGAGATTTTAGCCATTTGCATCAAGCTCAAACTTCCTTCTTGCATGCGTGCCCCACCCGAAGCACACACTATAATAAGAGGTAGACATTGGGTAGTAGCGTATTCAATCAATCGGGTTATTTTCTCACCCACTGCCGATCCCATACTACCCCCCATAAACCCAAACTCCATAACCCCCATTGCTATGGGAATACCATTTAATTGGCCTATACCGGTTTGAATAGCCTCAGTTAATCCTGTCTTTTTTTGATAAGAATCAATACGATCTATATAAGGATCGTCCTTAATATCCAATTCAAAGGGAACCTCCTCCGGAACCGTTGCAAAGGGAATCTCTCCCAAATACAATACAACGGGACCCCCCCCCGACTCCGAATCCAATCCAATGAGAGGCTCCTCCGAATCCCATTGAATGGGATCCGTTGAGGCGATCTTTTCATTCATAGGATCCCAAGTATTCAGATCGACCAAAAGTTCGAGTCTCTCTGAACTATTCATTTTCAAATGAGATTCACATCCTTCACAAATATACAATCTCTCTTTCAAAAATCTCTTATAATTTAATGTATAACAATCTTCGCATAAAACCCACAAATGCTTGTACGAGGGAGTGGAATCCTCCTCAGTAGTACTTTCGATTTCAGTGAAATCCTCCTCAGTAGTACTTTCGATTTCAGTGAAATCCCCCTCAGTAATACTTTCGATTTCAGTGGAATCCCCCTCAGTAGTACTTTTGACTTCAGTGGAATCCCCCTCAGGGAAATCATCCTCAGGGAAACCATCCTCAGGGAAAGAATCCTCATCAAAAGAAGGATTCTCAGAGAAACGAGGATCATACAACCCATCCTCAGTAGTGAAAAGAGGATGATAGAACTCATCCCGAATCAAATCCTCCTCAGTGGAACCCTTTTCAGTAGTACTTTCGATTTCAGCGGAACCCCGTTCATTAGTACTTTTGACTTTTCTGAGGATGAGTTCGGCGAATTTAGCGACATCCTCATCCTCCTCATCTAAGTCAGAGAAATAGTCCTCATCAAAGGAATCCTCCTCAGTGACATCCTTCTTAGTGGAACCCTTTTCAGTAGTACTTTCGATTTCAGTGACATCCTCCTTAGTGGAACCCTTTTCAGTAGTACTTTCGATTTCAGTGACATCCTCCTTAGTGGAACCCTTTTCAGTAGTACTTTCGATTTCAGTGACATCCTCCTTAGTGGAACCCTTTTCAGTAGTACTTTCGATTTCAGTGACATCCTCCTTAGTGGAACCCTTTTCAGTAGTAC